GGTCCCATATTTAGTAATTCCTGAACTACTTCTTCTGTATCGGGGATCGTCGAAATAAGCAAGAATACTATTTCTACGTAAAATCCCATTTATGGGTATTTCAATCGAGATACCAGAACGGGGCATTAGTTCTTTCTCCCGTTCTTGATCATATTGGAATGGGATGATGAATCTATTTCTTCGCCTTTTCGCCAATAAATCAGAATTCTCGTGGAGAATGGCAGGATATAGGAAATTCCAATGACCATTAGATATGATTCGATCAGGTCCTGAATAATCAAGAATCCCCTGCCCTTTTTTACTGGAAGGATCCGAACTAAACAATTTGTGTCTCACTCGATCATTAGTCACTGAGAGGTCAGAAATATATCTCCGTTCGACAGAAAGAGAATGAAGATTCATTTGATCTTGATCCTTGTGGAGCGAAAAAGTGACTATACTGGATCTGCACGGACCTCCTGATAATATCCATAAATGACTTGTTTTTGGTAAGAGATGAACATTACCATATCTATATTCAGGCGCATGGTACACATCGGTACTCCAGTGCATTTCTCCCTCTGAGTCAGAATAAATATGTTTTCGAACCCTCTCTTTAAAATTGAAAGTGGATGTTCCAGCGCGAATCTCAGCAATCACTTGTTCTGATTCTACATATTGATCGTTTTGAACTAAAAGAAAACTTTTTGGTGGAATATTCACATTATGTAGAATATCCTGACTCTCAATAGTTACATACAGGTCTATATAACATAGAAAAGCAGGATGTCCATGACGTGTACGTGTGGGATGAACCAAATCCTCATTGAATTTTATTTTTCCATTAGAAGGAGCTCGTACATGTTCTGCAGTACCACCTGTAAATACTCCACCGGTATGAAAAGTTCTTAATGTTAGTTGAGTCCCGGGTTCCCCAATTGATTGACCTGCAATAATACCTACTGCTTCTCCCAATTCGACCAGGTCGCCATGAGTGGGACTCCGACCATAACATAATCTACAGATCCAAGATGTACTCCTGCAAATAAAGGGGGTTCGAATATATATTGATTGTGCTCGAAAGGTTATGAATCGATTGACAAGTCCAATACCAATATCTTGATTTCGAGTGGCAATGCATCGTAGACCCATATATATATCGTCTGCTAATACACGACCAATTAGTGTTTGGATCCAAATTTTTTCCGTCATCCCATTTCGAGGACTCACGGAAATACCTCGGATAGTGCCACAATCTGTTCTACGCACAACAATGTGTTGAACTACTTCAACAAGTCTACGCGTGAGGTATCCAGCATCTGATGTTCGTACAGCAGTATCCACAACTCCTTTGCGGGCTCCGTAGCAGGAAATTATATATTCCGTTAAAGAAAGTCCTTCGCGTAAATTGCTTTGAATGGGTAAATCAATCATTTGTCCTTGGGGGTCCGACATTAATCCTCTCATACCTACTAATTGGTGTACCTGAGATGCATTTCCTCTAGCTCCCGAAAAGGACATTATATGGACTGGATTAGAAGGATCAGTCATCCTAAAATTAGGATGCATTTCTTGTCTCAAATATTCACTTGTAGCATACCATATCTCAATGGATTGACGCAATTTTTCTACCGCGTGTACATTCCCATAATGATGGTGCTTTTCTAAAATCAAACTTTGTTGTTCAGCATCTTGGACTAGCCATCCCTTAGAAGGTATTGTTAAAAGATCATCAATTCCTAATGAAATGGATGTAGCAGTGGCTTGCTGGAAACCCAGAGTCTTTACTTGATCCAGGATGTGCGATGTATATGCCATTCCGAAGTGATCTATTAATCTGCTAATAAGTCGTTTCATGGCAGTTGCATCTATCACTTTATTGTGAAAAACCAGATCGGCCCGTTCTGCCATAAGTACCTCCATATTCCGCTGAGTAGGATTCGACAATGGGTTTGAGTCAGTGATTTGAAGACTTCCTTTCCTCGATCTTGATTCACGTAGAAATTCAGGAATTATGATACCGGTTGAGCCGTAGAGAACCGAATTCCCACGGTATCACATAATTACTTAGCTTAGGTATCGTATGAGTAGGCCCGACAAAACCCTTGTATGGCTTCTTCTATTTCTCGATAAAAAGAAATATGACCAACAGTTGTTCGAATGTATATACAAAGGATTTCTTTTTTTACACTTCTTACTATTAGATAGTGCCCATAAATCTCATGATAGGTACCCAAAGATTCATATTGAACTTCGATGGGAACTTCTCTTGAGGCAATGACACGTTGATCGAGTCGCCACCGGAGCCACAAAGGACTATCTAAATTGATTCGTTTCTGCCGATAAGCTCCAAGTGCATCATAGGAACTACAAAAATAGGGTTCTTTCTCTTTCGTATACTTATTATCGTCAACCGTTTCATTTTGATAGTTTCTTCGATTACATGGATTATACCTATTTGAACAAATACCTCGACGATTCCCGATCGTTAATATATAGAGTCCAATAAGCATATCTTGAG